AGCTTTTTGACAAGCACTTGCTGCAATTGGTCGTGTGAACCAAAAACCTATTAATAAATAGGAACACATTCCTACAAGTTCCCAAAAAATATAAATTTGTATTAAATTCGAACTAGTAACTAATCCCAACATAGAAGTATTGAAAAAACTCATATAAGCAAAAAATCTCAAATATCCTCGATCATGAGACATATAATTATCACTATAAATAAGAACCATGATTCCAACAGTAGTAATTAATATTGGCATAATAGAAGTAAGCGGATCAATCAAGTGTCCGAACTCTAAAGAAAAATCATTATTGACAGTCCAAGACCATAGATATTGATAGATAAAATTTCCGTTTATTTGCTGAATAGAAAGATTAACAGAAAATACCATAGCTATAGTTAGCATCAAAACACTCGGAAAAGCCCACATACGTCGAACATTTTTTGTTGCTGCAGGAATAAGTAGAAGTCCAAATCCTATTAACATAGTAATAGGAAATGGAAGAAAAGGTATTATCCATGCATATTTATATGTATGTTCCATAAAAAAAACATAAATTTTCGTTTTTTTATTATAATTATTTCCGATTCACCAATTTTTATTGTTTTTGAGGAAAACAATAAAAAAATGAAAAATATATATATATATAAACCCTTAAATATTCTTATTTTACATTTTTCTTACTTTTTTTTTTAGATATTTCAAAAATTTGCAAAAGTTATAAATTGTTGCTAAAATGCTTTGTCCAAATAGCTCGATATAGAGTCATTTTTTAGTTATTAATTTTTTAACTAAAATATTTTTCTACTTCAAAAATGAAAAATATTTTAGTTAAAAAAAAAGAGATATGATATTAAAATATAAAAAAAAAAAATTTGCCACTAGACTAGAATTGTATTCCAGTAATATATAACCATATCATATACTAAAGTAAGCAAAGAAAAAGTAAGAAAAGTAAGCAAAAATAACTATACCGATATCAGTAGAATATGGATATGGATATATAGTTTGCATCAATAAATCAACTAATTCTTCTAGTAATTTTTTTTTATTACCTAATTTATATTTTTTATGAAATTGATTGGATTGAAATCCAATAAGATAAGAAAATATCAGAAATTTTATAAAATCCTTACTTCTTCTATTCTAGAACTAATAAAAAAAAACGTAAAATGAAAGTTCATTTTCTTAGCTAACGGAATATCTTGTTTAACATATTAACTACTAGAAAATCGTTTTTAATTTTTCTTCTATTTTTTCCTAGTTTATTATATATGTAACACACATGTATATATAAACAATTTGTATTGTTAAAAAAAAAGATTATCGACGAAATTAAATATAATATAAAAAATGACTAAAACTAAAAAAAAACGATCCATATTGATCAATACATGTCTTTCACATACAACAATAAAAAGGAAGAACTCTTTTTTTTATGGCAGTTCCAAAAAAACGTACTTCTATATCAAAAAAACGTATTCGTAGAAATATTTGGAAGAAAAAGGGAAATTTAGTTGCAATAAAAGCCTTTTCTTTAGCAAAGTCAGTTTCTACGGGGAATTCAAAAAGTTTTTTTGTTCGGCAAACAAATAAGAAAATCTTGGAATAATTTTTTTCCGTGATTTTAAGAACTTTTCTATATATAGAATATGCAAATTTTTCATTAACTTATGTATTTATTTAACTCCTCAAGATTAGTTAGAACTAGCAGCTGTTTTATGTCGAATATTAACTTATCTGTCTGCTAGTTTGGTTCTAAGTATTATGTATTATTTTATTTCTTTTCCTAATGGAAAAAAATTTCTACTTCTACTGGGAAAAGAAATAAAATGTAATTATAATGAATATTAAAACTGTTTTATTATATGTCTATCTCAAGATCAAATGAAATTTGTTTTGTTTACTAATTATTATTCTATATTTAAATTATGTACATAACAAACAACAAATATTAATATAATTATTATATATATATAATTCTATATATATACTATATAATTAGAATAATTAATTAAATTACACAAAATACATTAATAAAGTAGGTTAAAAACAAGATTTTTAGAAAAAGAGTCTTTAAATTTATAATTTAATTTATTTAATTTAGTAATCATATTTTGATATGTATAAAATCATCCTATTTATTTAATTTATATTTATTTTTCATAAAAAAAGATCTTTCTAAGTTTTTTAAGTGTCATTGAAAATGAAAAGAATACTTTAGTTTAAACAAAACAAAAGAGTTTAAAAGAACCCTTATTCATCCATTTCCTAAAGGATAACTATATCGGATTCTAGAATCTACATCTAGACGATTCAATATGAATTGACTATTATTATTTCAAGTAAGCCGCTATGGTGAAATTGGTAGACACGCTGCTCTTAGGAAGCAGTGCTAGAGCATCTCGGTTCGAGTCCGAGTGGCGGCATACTCTAAAGGAGATACAATGGACCTTATAATGTATTTAATTGCTGATTTCAATTATGTAATGAGACCCTTTTTATGTATGATATTTGCGACTTTAGAACATATATTAACTCATCTCTCTTTTTCGATCGTTTCAATTGTGATTGCGATTCATTTGATGATTCTATCAGTTCACGAAATCATCGGATTACGCCATTCGTTGGAAAAAGGAATGTTAGCTACTTTTTTTTCTCTAACAGGATTATTAGTTATTCGTTGGATTTCTTCGAGACATTTTCCATTAAGTAATTTATACGAATCATTGATCTTCCTTTCATGGAGTTTTTCCATTATTCATATGGTTTCCAAGCTATGGAATCATAAAAATGATTTAAGCACAATAACCGCGCCAAGTGCCATTTTTACTCAAGGTTTCGCTACATCTGGTCTTTCAAGTAAAATGCATCAATCAGCAATATTAGTACCTGCTCTACAATCTCAGTGGTTAATGATGCATGTAAGTATGATGTTATTGAGCTATGCGGCTCTTTTATGTGGTTCGTTATTATCAGTCGCTTTTTTAATCATTACATTTCGAAAAAACATCGATATTTTTTTTAGAAGCAAAAATTTTTTAATATTAATTAAGTCATTTTTATTTGGGAAGATCGAATACTTGAACGAAAAAAGAAGTGTTTTTAAAAGCACTTCTTTTCTTTCATTTCCAAATTATTATAAATATCAATTAATTCAGCGTTTGGATTATTGGAGTTATCGTGTTATTAGTTTAGGGTTTACCTTTTTAACCATAGGTATTCTTTCTGGAACAGTATGGGCTAACGAAGCATGGGGCTCTTATTGGAATTGGGACCCCAAGGAAACTTGGGCATTTATTACTTGGACCATATTCGCAATTTATTCACATACTAGAACAAATCGAAGTTTACACGGTACAAATTCGGCACTTGTAGCTTCTATAGGATTTCTTATAATTTGGATATGCTATTTTGGGATCAATCTATTAGGAATAGGTCTACATAGTTATGGTTCATTCACATAAAATCTAATTAAATTGTATAAATTCCATGCGGAATAAGTAAAACGTATATAACGAAAATTTGTGTGAGTTTTTAGGAACTGTTTGAATTAAGATTCAAACAGTTCCTAAAAACTCGGGATACGTCTTTCTAATTCACTTTATTATTTTTTTTCGTTGTACAGCGAATAGTTTCAAAAATATTATAATTGATATAAGACTTTCTATCCCATTAAGAAAAAAAACTATCTATGAAAATAATTAGATAGTATAGCTTGTATCTTGTCAACTGATAAAGAAAGAGCGAAATCGGGATAAATACCAATTCCTATTACGGGTAAAAGGATACAGATTGAAACAAATAGTTCTCGTGGTCCAGAATCCACAAAATTTGAGTTTAGAACATTGAAAAAATTGTATCCATAGAACATTTGCCGTAACATAGATAATAAATAAATAGGAGTTAATATCATTCCAATTGCCATTACAAGGGTAATTAATATTTTTGGCATTAAAAGATATTTTGGACTGGTAATTAGTCCAAAAAATACTACTAACTCCGCAACAAAACCACTCATTCCCGGCAATGCAAGAGAAGCCATCGAGAAACTACTAAACATGGTAAATATTTTTGGCATTGGAATGGATATTCCCCCCATTTCGTCGAGATAAACAAGACGTATTCTATCACAACTCATGCCTACCAAGAAAAAAAGTGCAGCACCAATAAATCCATGAGAGAGTATTTGTAAAATGGCTCCGTTGAGGCCCATGTCGGTTATAGAACCAATTCCTATAATTGTGAAACCCATATGCGATACAGAAGAATAAGCTATTCTTTTTTTTTGATTGCGTTGACCAAGCGAGGTTGAAGCTGCATAAATTATTTGGATTGTCCCCACTATCACTAACCAGGGAGAAAATATAGAATGAGCATGTGGCAATAATTCCATATTGATACGAATCAATCCATATGCTCCCATTTTTAATAAGATTCCCGCTAGAAGCATACATGTACTGTAATGTGCTTCTCCATGGGTATCTGGTAACCATGTATGTAGGGGTATAATCGGTGATTTGACAGCATAAGCAATAAGGAAGCCCAAATAAAATATTATTTCTAATGTCACAGGATATGACTGATTAGTTAATCTGTCAAAATCCAATGTCGGTTCATTGGAACCATATAAACCCATACTTAGAACTCCTATTAAGAGAAAAATGGAACCCCCCGCAGTGTACAAAATAAACTTTGTAGCCGAGTACAAACGTTTCTTTCCTCCCCACATAGATAAAAGTAAGTAAACAGGAATTAATTCTAACTCCCACATAATAAAAAAAAGTAAAAGATCTCTAGAAGAAAATAATCCTATTTGACCACTGTACATTGCTAACATCAGGAAATAGAACAATCGCGAATTTCGAGTAACAGGCCAAGCTGCTAAAGTAGCTAAAGTAGTGATAAATCCTGTTAGTAAAATGGGTCCTATGGAAAGTCCGTCGATTCCCAGTCTCCAGTGAAAATTGAAAACATTTATCCATTTAGCATCCTCTTCTAATTGAATTAATGGATCGTCCAATTGGAAATGATAACAGAAGACATAGGTTGTTATAAGGAGTTCTAAAATACAAATACATATAGTATACCATCTAAGTACCTTATTCCCTTTATGAGGGAGAAATAAAATTGAGGAACCCGCGAATATTGGCAAAACTACAAGTATTGTTAACCAAGGGAAATAACTCGTGATAAAGACAAGATGTGTTTTGACCAAAAAGCCCGTGCTCAAAAGAATATATTTTCTTGAGCACGGGCTTTTGTCGGTAAAAAGGAATCAAATGATTCAAGTGGAATTTATTATAACGTATCAATAAGATAGACCCATGCTGCGAGTTGTTTCATGCCATAAATAAACACGGACACTTAAAAAATCTGTTGGACAGGCGGATTCACATCTTTTACAACCTACACAGTCTTCCGTTCTTGGCGCGGAAGCAATTTGCTTAGCTTTACATCCGTCCCAAGGTATCATTTCCAATACATCTGTGGGGCAGGCTCGTACACATTGAGTGCACCCTATACATGTATCATAAATTTTTACTGAATGTGACATTGGGTCTATAAATTCCAGTTTTGAACATAAAAAATTTTCGATCTGGTAAAGTAAAAAAAAAAAATAAAAAATTTATAATTATATAATTTATTATATATTTCTATTTTCTTTATATATAGAAACCAGATGAATCAATGATTTATCAAAAAAATCTTTAGAATCAAAAATTTTATAAATCTGTTCATCAGAAGGGACCAAGAAACTTTGATTTACCTTTCAACAACCATGATCATATAAGTCGCATGAATCACACGTGAAACTTCACGTTGACTAATATCTATAGTAATATTTCAATATAAATATATATTGAAATATTACTATAGATATTAGTATTATTTGTAAATAAATATATAAAGGACACTGAAATGATATTTTATAGAAAGTTTTTCTACAATTTATATATATATATATATTCTATTTATATGTATTTATATTATAGTTATGGCTAATTTTTCAACAAACTTGATTGATTAATACGAGTTGATTTTCTGTTACGATAGATCGACGAAACAATAGCTAGCCCAATAGCAGCTTCCGCCGCTGCAATCGCTATAATAAAGATTGAGAAAATCTCACCTTTTAATTGGCGACTATCAAATATATCAGAAAATAGTACGAGATTAATATTAACCGAATTTAGTATAAGTTCAAGACACATAAGTGCTCTAACCATGTTTCGACTTGTGATCAATCCATAGATACCAATTGCAAATAAATAGACACTCAAAAAAAGTACATGTTCAAACATCATTGACTAACTCCTGATCAACCCCGATTCGTTTCAATATGAACAAAAATTCAACCAAGTTGATTGACTAGAATCGAGCGATTACATAAAAAAGGGAATATTAACAGTAGATTAAACTAAATTTTTTTTTATTCTAACTAAACTATTTATTATTGACGAGCCATAGTAATTGCGCCTATCAAAGAAACTAAAAGAATTATAGAAATTAGTTCAAACGGAAGATAAAAATCTGTTGATAAATGAATTCCAATTTGTTGAACGTTGTTTATAAAGTCTTGTTCTATAATCTGATTTGATCTTGTAGTCCAAATAATTCCGTACCATGACGTATCTGCGATAGTAGTAATTAGTGAAAAAAGAATACTTATACAAACCAATGAAGTGACTCCATCTCCAATAGTCCAAAGATAGGAGTCGTTAGAATATTCTGAACCATTCACGAACATAACAGCAAATATGATTAAGACATTTATGGCTCCCACATAAATAAGAAGTTGGGCGGCAGCTACAAAAAAGGAGTTTGATGAAATATAGAATAAGGATATACAAACAAGAACCGATCCCAACGAAAAGGCGGAATAAATTGGATTAGTAAACAATACTACTCCTAGACCTCCTAATATAAGAAATGATCCCAGAAATACTACAAGTATATCATGTATTGGTCCAGGTAAATCCATTATGTATAAGAAAAAAATTAGTCAAAATGTTTCATGACCTTACTAAATAGTCCAGGAAAGAGAAGGGTATTCCCCTTATTTTTTTTCTTATATATGGTGAGTTTTTAATGCAATTAAATCTTAATATGGATGGATTACTGTGGATATAGATAAAGTTATTAAAATTATCGGCCAATCTTTTCTTTTTTCTTTTAGAAATTCTAATTTTTTAATATTTTAAAATAATTAAGAAAACACATATTCACAGTTTAAATCCAAGATTGATTCTCAATAATCAATAGTTAATAAGATAAGTTTATTAGGTTCTCATAAAAAAAAGAAGACTTGTTTCTGTTTATCTTTATATAAAAAAATATTAGTAATCAGTAATCGTTTTTGAATCAATGGGTTTATCTTTATCCATTTTGATTTGACCGGAATTCATAATTGTTTGAATTGTGTAATCTCCAATTACTGACATTGGTAACCGACCTAATGCAATTTGATTATAATTTAATTCGTGACGATCATAAGTTGAAAGTTCATATTCTTCAGTCATCGATAAACAGTTTGTTGGACAATACTCGACACAATTACCACAAAATATACAGACTCCAAAATCAATACTATAATTAAACAATTGTTTCTTTTTAATCTCTCTTTTAAACCTCCAATCAACAACGGGTAGATCTATGGGACATACACGAACACATACTTCACAAGCAATACATTTATCAAATTCAAAATGAATTCGACCGCGGAAACGTTCTAATGTAATAGATTTTTCATAAGGATATTGAATAGTTACAGGTAAACGATTTGTATGAGATAGGGTAATTATGAAACTTTGACCAATGTACCTTGCCGCCCGTATTGTTTGTTGACCAAAATTTATGAACCCGGTCACCATAGGGAACATATTGTAGATCTCCGTGAATAATTTGATGTTTCTTTCTCTTGTTTAAGATCAGTTATGAATGGAGAATATCGTTATCTTATTCTATCCTTTATAGGTAAATAAGTTGAAAAGAAGTTGTCAATAATAGATTACCCAGAGAAATAGGTAAAAGAAATTTCCATCCAAAATTTAAAAGTTGGTCCATTCTCAGTCTAGGTAAAGTCCATCTTGCTGTGATAGGAATGAACAAAAACAAATAAGCTTTAGCTAATGTAATAAATATACTAATTGTTATTCCAAAAACTCCTGTCATTTTATTTATTCCGAAAAATTCAGGAATAGATATATACGGAATAGAGAAATTCCATCCGCCTAAGTAAAGAACTGTTATAAATAATGAAGAAACTAATAAATTTAGGTAAGAAGCAAGATAAAATAAAGCATATTTAATACCTGAATATTCTGTTTGATAACCTGCTACTAATTCCTCCTCTGCTTCTGGTAAATCAAAAGGTAATCTCTCACATTCTGCTAGAGAAGAAATTAGAAAAACAACAAACCCTATAGGCTGACGCCACAGATTCCACCCCCAAAAACCATATTTTGATTGTGATTCAACTATATCAACTGTACTTGAACTGTTAGATAATCATAGTCGATAATAACATTACTGTTCATATCGCTATTTCAAAACCGTACATGAGACCTCAGCTTCATACGGCTCCTCTATGGTCACAAATAAATGCAAGTACTTGTTTGGTATTATTGTAATTTTGAAATTCTAATACCGGGAAGTTCAAAATTAGACCAACGAAATTCCGTCTGCTAGAATAAAAAAGCGCTTCCGAATTGATCTTTTCCATTAAAATTTTAATTTATCTTTATTCGGTAATAACTTAATCCTTAAATAAAATACTCGTTATATCAATAAATTAGGTTTTATCAATAACTTTAAAGAAAGAATTAGTTAGAAAGAATTGATCATTAATTCCAAATTTATGATTAAGAATTCCATGTATGTATATAGTAGATATGAATATTGAATGGGCAAAATAAATATTTCTTATTTATTTTGCTCCTGTCCTATTCTTCTTTCTCAGAGGAAGGGAGGTACTCTGAAAAAAAAAAAATAAAGGATTAATTCGTTTTTTATAGTCATTTCTTTAATCAGTGAATAGGAGCATACTCGAGATCGGAATCGTGGAGAAGTACTACTTGGTCATTTCTACCAACTTAAAGTCCTCATTATGATTCGTTTTATCCAAAGCTTTATGCAAAAAAGTCTTTTTTTATCTTAAATTATCTCCATTACGAATCTTTTGTGTACCTTGGTGTTCCTAACTGTCCACTGATTTTTTATTGATCTCCAGTATGGTAATAAATACAAGACAGTAGTAGAAACCCCATACGGGTGATCTTTTGTACCCGCTTCAAGATATGATAATTGGTCAAAGAATCTTAACCTTGGGGTAAACAGTTTATACTGCTTATGTTTCTATTCTCGTACATAGGGAATGAGATTTAATCTTCTTACTGCAAATTTATAAACAGTTTGCTTTTACTCATCTAACTATCTAGCTTAATTCATCAACCCTAATGATAAATAAAAAAAGAAAATATCCATTGAATATAATATATTAAATTTCTTTATTCTATTCCTAGTTCTAGAAAAGAGGGAAAATAATAATGTTCTGCCGAATCACACGTAGAGATATTGATAACACACATAGAGTTAATGGTATTTCATAGCTGATAGATTGAGCAGCAGCCCGTAGACCACCTGAAAAAGAATATTTATTATTCGACCCATATCCTGACATAAGAAGTCCAATAGGGGCAATACTTGAAATGGAGATCCATAAAAAAACGCCTATACTAAGATCGGCCAAAACAAGGTGATATCCAAAAGGAATTACTAAATAACTTAGTAGAACAGATATGACCGCTATAGAGGGTCCCGCGCTGAACAAACGAATATCTCCTCTAGATGGGAGGAGATCCTCTTTAAAAAGTAATTTGGTTCCATCTGCTATAGCTTGAAGAATTCCCAATGGACCGGCATATTCAGGCCCAATGCGTTGTTGTATTGCTGCAGATATTTCTCTTTCTAACCACACAATTACTAGTACCCCTATTGTTATTCCCAATATAAGGGTGAAAATAAGAACAAAGATCCATATGAGTTCATAAACTTCTTTTAAAGATTCCGATCTAGAAAAAGAATTTATAGCTTGTATTTCCGTTTCTGTCATATCAATTATCATTTCAACGATCAACTTCTCCCATAATGATATCTATACTACCTAATATCGTCATGATATCTGCCAATTTCATTCTTTTAACTAGTTGAGGGAGAATTTGCAAATTGATAAAACCGGGTGGACGAATTTTCCATCTCCAAGGGAAAACACTATTATCTCCTATCAAATAAATTCCTAATTCTCCTTTTGGGGCTTCTACTCTCACATAAAGTTCTTGCTTTGACAATTCAAAATTGGGTGAAAGTTTTTTAGTAATAAATCTATATTCAAAATTATTCCATTCGGAATTTTTTGCTTTATCAAAACGTCGGACTTCTAAATTCTCATAAGGTCCTCCAGGAATTCCTTCTAGAGCCTGTTGAATAATTTTTATAGATTCCTGCATTTCACCGATTCGTACTAAATAACGAGCTAGTGAATCTCCTTCTTTTTGCCATTGGACTTCCCAATCAAATTTATTGTAACACTCATAACTATCAACTTTACGAAGATCCCATTGGATTCCAGAAGCCCGTAACATTGGTCCTGATAAACCCCAATTTATTGCCTCCTCTCCACCAATAATGCCCACTCTTTCAACGCGTTCCAAAAAAATAGGATTACGCGTAATAAGCTTTTGATATTCAACAATTCCTGTTAAAGAATAATCGCAAAAATCCAAACATTTCTCTATCCAGCCATAAGGTAAATCGGTAGCAACTCCCCCAATACGGAAATAATTATGCATCATTCGCATACCTGTAGCGGCTTCGAATAGATCATATAACAATTCCCTTTCTCTGAAAATATAGAAAAAGGGAGTCTGTGCACCGATATCTGCCATAAAAGGTCCAAGCCATAATAAATGAGAAGCTATACGACTCAGTTCTAGCATAATTATTCTAATGTAACTAGCTCTTTTAGGTACTTGAACGCTTTCTAATCGTTCTGGTGCATTTACTGTTATTGCTTCTGTGAACATAGTGGCTAAATAATCCCATCGTGTTACATAAGGCAAATATTGTATAATTGTTCGATTTTCCGCTATTTTTTCCATCCCTCTATGTAAATAACCCAATATAGGTTCACAATCAATAACATCTTCACCATCGAGAGTAACAATTAGTCGAAGAACACCATGCATTGATGGGTGGTGAGGACCCATATTCACTATCATGAGATCCTTTCTTGTAGCTGGTACAGTCATAACTTTTCTTCCTTAATTCAATTCAGTATTCCATGAATTTAGCAAAATGAGATTGATCAAAATGCAAAATTTAATAACTAAAGAAAAAATTCAAACCAATCTTAAACTTAAAATTAATGAGTTTTTGACTCCCGAATACCCAATTGGTTAATCAATTTCTTATAACGTACTCGATTTTTCTTTGACAAATAATCCAACAGCCGTTGACGTTTTCCCAAAATTTTTCGTAGACCTCTTTGTGATAAAAAATCTTTTTTATGTAATTTTAAATGTAAAGTAAGTCTTTGTATCTTATCAGTGAAACTAAATACTTGAAATTCAACAGATCCACAGTTTTTTTCTTTTTCTTGTCGAATAGCCGAGATGAATGAATTTTTTACCATAAAAAAATTTTCTTTTTTTTTCTTTTACATGAATTTTACCGATCAGGAAAAATAAAAATATTTATTATATTATACGTGTTATTTGCAGTTATTTGAATTTAGTACAAAAAATTTATCATTTCTTCATATAGAATTCTATCCAAATCAAATTGAAAATTTGATTCGGATAAAAAGGAACGATCCATTTTTTTTTTTCCTATTAAGGAAAGAATAATGTTTTTTTCGATAAAGAAAAATAGATATAAGATATAGAGGAAATATACTATGTTATATTTATATTTATTATATACTATTAATATAATTAAAGAATTCTGAATCGTGGATACATATGTATTCTTAATATACTGAAATTATTCCCATTATTGGTATCAAACCAATAACGATTCATACAAGCTAAATCTTCTAATCGAAAATTGGGCCAAAGAAAAAATTTGAATTTAATGAATTTATTTGTATATGTATTAAGATGTTTTTCCTTGTTCAAAAATTGTCCACAGTTGTTTATGTTGTTTTGATTACAGAATATTGAATTTCTACCCATAATATTGCAATTCTGAGAATTAAAACAAATGAAAATTCTCAATTCTCTACGACGTCTGGGGGATAGAATATTTTCAGGAACAAGGAAATCATAATAATTTTTGTTTTTAGTCATAAGTATATTGCTGTGTTGTGCAACAGATTCATGAATTTTTTTTTTATCAACATATTTTTTTTTTATTATGGATTTTCCATCAGTTTGGCGTTTAGTCTTATCAACCAATGAAATACCTATGGTTTGATATATAATATCTTTTCCATCCCTTTTCATAGATAGACGAATTGGTTCAACAATAAATATGCCTCTTTTTACCAATTCCGTAAGAGTTAGATCTTTCTGAATCAACATTACATCTAGATGCATCTCTCCTCTTTGAATTGAAGATATAGCTATTTCTTTTGGATCTATCAGTCTAAGTAGAAGACAATATACCTTTATATTATTGATCATTCTTTGATTCAAGAGATCATTCCATCTTAATTGAAAAAGAAAATATTTTTTCAAGAAGAAATTGAGTTCTGCTTCTTTCTTGCTCTTAGATTGTTTTTTTTTTCTACCTTTTTTAATGTCTGTTCCTGTATACTCTGTCTCAACATCTTTTTCTCCTGTATACTCTGTCTCAACATCTTTTTCATTTTGTTTTCGTAAATCTAATACAAGATTTCCCTGATCTTGTTGTTCATTTTTTTTTTTTACATTGATCTTTTTACTTTTACTAATATTTTCATAGAAATGAAAATTAAAAATAAGTAATTTGGTAGGTATGATCCACGGTTTTATTTTATACGCATTAGAAAGTAGTACAAATTCTGGGAAAAACCAAGGTTCTAGATTTGATATGATACGATAAAATTTTTCTTGATTCATTCCCATCCAATCAAAAAAGGAATTTTTTTTTAATTTTTGATAATTTAGATTTTTAGTATTGTTATGAATCTTGGTATTGATAGGCATATTGGCCCGGGTCTCAATATCAATATTATTTCTAATACAGAAATGGGGAATTTTATAATTTAAAAATAGTCTATCCATTTTTTTTTCCGTATCAATGAGAAATCTTTTTTCTAGATAATTATTAATAACTATCCTTATCAATCCATAAAACGGTTCGTTTAGTGTATTGAAATTAGATGAAATTTTTTTGTTTTCCACTTCTTGTAATTGTAACGTTGATTCATAAATATATGAGTTTTTATTATCTTCAAAATTTATATATTTATATGATAAAATATCATATTCGAAATGTTTTTTCAATTTTTCTTTTTGACTCATCAATGAATTTACTGTATAGTAATTTTCTTTCATGTAATGAATTAATTGATCTTTTTCTTTTTTATATAAATTCGATTTCGTTGAGTCTTTTTTTTGAATTATACGACATTGGTTAGCCCTATTTTGCCATTTTTTTGGTACTAAATAAGACCACTTAGTCTGAGATAAATTATATTGATAATGATTCCTTAACCACATTTTCCATTTATTCATTCTATACTTATGTATTTTCTTATGCTTTGGTTCGGAACCAAATATTCCTTGTGTTGTACAATAATTCTTTATTATATCTGTAAGAAAAGGATAGGTGTTATGATATTGAAGTACAGATTTCAAAGCATATTTGTTAAGTAACTGATTTTGCGAGAATTTGTAAAATATATATGCTTGAGACAAAGAAGATAAGTCCCAATAAATATTAGAATTTTTGTTGCTAATACTAAAATTAGTATTATAAAAAATATTATAAAACGCCCTTTTTCTAGTCGAAATAAAATTCATTATTTTTTGATTTGTTTTATCATTATAAATGTATTTAGTTAAAATTTTGTTTGTTGATTTAAAACTTGGAATCTTAATGATACATAGTAATAGATTCATGTATATTTTCTCAATGAAGGATTTTATAAAATAATGCGATTTACGTATTAATCGGATATTTTTTCTTTTAAATATTTTCAAAATATCCTTCTGTAATTCCGATCTTTTATTATCATAAGTTAGAACCATTTTTTTCTTGTCTTTTGTGATTCCTTTTATTTGATTCCTAATTGTGATTGTCTTATTAGCAAGATCCTTTATTTTTGTTTCGATGAGTGAATAATTTGCATTTCCGCAATTCGGGAATTGAATTGCAATCGTTGATGTTGATTCGCGAAGAATTTTATTATTTATATTAGAATTTCTTCCATTTTTTTTTTTAGTCGATTCGTATATTTTAACCCTACTCGATTTTAATATAGGTTTTACTTTTTCAAGTTCTTTCATTATTAGGTCCAAAAATAGAATTATTTTTATGACCCATTTTGTTTTTTTTTTTGAAACTTTTAGAACCCTATTTCCTCTTTCTTTGAAAATTCTTATAACTTGTAAAATTTTCTTTTTCGCTTTTATCGTTTTTTTTTCGAGTTCTTTAAAAATAGGTTCAAAGAAAGAAGGTCGTTTTCGGGGAGACCCAAAAGGTAGCTCTGCTTCTCTTCCCCAAACTGTTAAAAAACAAAAGTTATCTTTTTTCTCTTTTTTTTGCCTTTGCCGATCTCCATGATTAAATCGTACCTTAGATCTTTGCCAAGGTTTCAGACAAAAAGGAAATAGAATCTTTATTTGAATACCATCTCTTAACCAATTTTGGGGAAATTCCGTTTCTGATAATTGAACACCATTATAAGTACATTTAACATGCATTTCTTCATTCCATTCCTTCCAATCCTCATACCATTCGGGGAATTGAAACAATAACATACGACTAATATTTTTAGCTATTATTAATACGGGAAATATAACA